TTTTTTAAGTTGGAAATTTTAGTATTGAGGCTTAATTGACAATTTTCAGTCGTCGTTTTTAGGCTATTAGTGCATGTAAAAATATGGAATAATAAATTCATATGTTATATATAATATGTGATGCATAAGTTAACACCACCAAAACTCGTTAACTTTGATGCGCTTGGTCGAGCTTTACTTGGTTTAGGGGTTTGACAAGAATAACAGGATTTGCTGAGCGTAGGGGGTAGGGGGGTTTAACGCGCGAAAACCAAAAGGGGGCATATAGGATAGGTCTGTGTTGAGTAAGGATATATTATGCACTTGAGATAAACATATGTAATTCTTAAGTTATGTCTTATAATCACTCATCAACTTTTTTACAGTCAAGGAAGAAATGTTCGACCTTAGTTAAACATCTCAAGAGTGCACTCTGAAGTGTGGATGAAAAGTAAAGTTAAAAAGAACCTATGCATATAAAAGAACGCGAAGCATGTGGGGTTATTAAACGTATGAACTACACAAGTAACCGGATGCAAGTATAGATCTCTAGGGTGGGTTACACATAACATGTTCCGTGAAAGAGAAACCAGATGCAAGGAATAGTTAATAATATACCTTATTTTCAGTTGTGTCCCTGGTTCTATCATTAATAATATGCAATTATATAAACTGGTTGGTGGTTTCTTACTACATTAATGATCACTCTGAAAATGTGGGTTGTGTCGTTCAGAGGAGGTTGGGGGGATGCGACAGTTAGCTGGGTCAAGGACTTACTCAATACAAGAGGATTCCGTAGTTGGTTCATAAATGTGTGCTTATGTATGTCTTAGATATTAGTACTTGCTTTATGGTCTAAATAATTTTTTGGTGATAATACATAGATGTACATATGCATTAATGTAATATTATGCATAGTATGTACTAGATCAATAAACCAGAAAATAGTTTAATTTAGAATTCTGGCTTTGGGAGCCAGGGGTGAGAGTTAAAATCTCTTTTTTCTGGCGCTAGGGAGGGGTTTAACCTCCAATCTTCGGATTACAAGACCGATGCTTTGAGTTAAGCTACTAAGGCAAGCTCATTCCATCGCTTTATTCTCTAGTCAGCCTGCCATTGGCATTAAGATTAGAAATAAGGCAAAATATAGGACGGATGCAATTTGTCCGATGATAATAAATGGGTGTTCTACAGGCATGCCCCCAATTCATGTCAAGATAATTATGTCTGCGACTAGCGTTCAAAAGAGGAATTGGGTGAAGGGCCGGAACGTTAAGCCTCGTTGCTTGGATGTGTGAAGAATGGGCACAACTATCAGGATGAGGATGGAGAATAGGAGGGCCAAGACTCCTCCCAGTTTGTTTGGGATCGACCGTAAAATGGCGTAAGCAAAGAGAAAATATCACTCTGGCTTAATATGAGGGGGAGTGACCAAAGGATTGGCCGGGGTGAAATTCTCTGGATCGCCTAAAAGGTTTGGGGAAAACAGTGCCAGGGATGTAAGGGCTAGGAGTATAACCACAAACCCGAGGAGGTCTTTATAGGAAAAGTAGGGGTGGAAGGTGACTTTATCTGCGTCCGAGTTTAAGCCTGCCGGATTATTTGAGCCTGTTTCATGTAAAAACAGTAAGTGTATAAGAGTGGCTGCAGCAATAACAAACGGGAATAGGAAATGGAACGCAAAGAATCGGGTCAAAGTTGCGTTGTCTACTGAAAAGCCCCCTCAAATTCACTGTACCAGGACATCCCCTACATAGGGGACGGCTGATAGTAAGTTGGTAATAACTGTGGCACCTCAGAACGATATTTGTCCTCATGGTAGAACGTAACCTACAAAGGCTGTTATTATCACCAGTAAAAATAGAACAACTCCGATATTTCAGGTTTCTTTATATAAATAGGAACCATAGTATAGTCCCCGGGCAATGTGTATGTAAAGGCAAATAAAGAAGAATGATGCGCCATTGGCGTGTATATTCCGGATTAGCCAGCCGTAATTAACGTCACGGCAGATGTGTACAACTGAGGAGAAAGCAGTGGTGATGTCAGATGTATAATGTATGGCTAAGAATAATCCTGTGAGGATCTGTGTGGCTAGGCATAATCCTAGGAGTGATCCAAAATTTCATCATACTGAAATATTGGACGGGGCTGGTAAATCAACTAGTGCATGATTGGCGATTTTAATTAGAGGGTGAGTTTTCCGTAGGCTTGCCATTAGGGTTTTTATAGTTGAATAACAACGGTGGTTCTTCAAGTCACTGGTCTTGGTTAAAATCCAAGTAAAAATTATGACTTATCTTGTATCATTACTGTTGATGGCTTTAATCGTGGGTTTAGTTGCGGTAGCTTCTAACCCCGCCCCCTACTTCGCTGCCTTTGGCTTAGTGGTGGCAGCTGGGGTTGGGTGTGGAGTACTTGTTGGGCACGGGGGGTCCTTCTTGTCCCTAGTCTTGTTCTTAATTTATCTGGGCGGAATGCTTGTGGTGTTTGCTTACTCGGCGGCTTTGGCCGCTGAGCCATTCCCCGAGGCGTGAGGGGACCGTTCTGTTGTGGGGTATGTCTTAATTTACCTACTAGGGGTCGGCTTAGTTGTTGGTTTATTCTGAGAAAACTGGTATGAGGGGTCTTGAGTTGTTATTGACAGCTTAAAGGAGTTCTCAATACTACGGGGGGATATTAGTGGGGTGGCCATAATATACTCGTCTGGGGGAGGCTTATTAGTTATTAGTGCATGGGTATTATTATTAACCCTATTTGTAGTACTCGAGTTAACTCGAGGGTTGGGTCGTGGCGCCCTCCGCGCGGTTTAAACAACTGCTAGAAGGACAGCGAGGGTTATTGATAGTAAAAAGATTGTTAGGTAAGTTTTGATTATGCCCCGTTGGGTATCACTGATGGTTTTGGCCATTTTGATTTGGGCATAAGATGCTCCTTTTGGTCCGATAGTTTCAAACCATGTTTGATCTACTAGTTGTGTAGCGATGGATTGTCCCAAAACTAGGTTTAGTTTCGGAATCAACCGATGGATAATTGCTGGGAAGTAGCCTAGTATGTTGGAGAAGTGGTGGGGCAAGGCCAGAGGGCTGGTTTTAAATTGTTTGCTGGTTAATCCAGCAAGTTCCATGGCTGTCAACAGTCCAATAATTGTCACCGCGAGGGCGGCTATTTTCAAGGCTATTGGCATAGTTATGATGGGTGTTTTTGACACTAGGAAATTTGATGTAATGACAAGGCCCGCAACAATACTCCCTCAGGCGAGCCGTTTGATTGGGTTAATTACCGATAAGTTATTTTCATTAATGGGGGACAGTGCTAGGAATCGAGGGGTACCCATAGTGACGAAGAAGACTACTCGGAAGCTATAAACAGCTGTGAAGGAGGTAGCAATAAGGGTTAGAGTTAGGGCCCAGGCGTTCAGGTAGGAGGTATTTAGTGCTTCAATGATGGCATCTTTTGAGAAGAATCCAGCCAGAAAGGGTGTTCCGGTGAGGGCTAGGCTCCCAATGGCTAGGCAAGTCGAGGTAAAGGGCAACAGATTTTGTAAGCCGCCCATTTTTCGAATATCTTGCTCATCATTAAGGCTGTGAATAATAGAACCTGAGCACAAGAACAGTATTGCCTTAAAAAATGCGTGAGTGCAGATATGCAAGAACGCTAACTGAGGTTGGTTAAGGCCAATAGTAACCATTATTAAACCCAGCTGGCTGGATGTTGAAAATGCTACAATTTTTTTAATATCATTTTGTGTTAAAGCGCAGGTGGCTGTAAATACTGTAGTTAATGCTCCTAGGCATAGACAGGTTGTCAATGCTAGGTTATTATCTTCAATAACCGGGTGAAGTCGAATGAGTAGAAAAATACCGGCAACCACCATAGTACTGGAGTGAAGTAGGGCAGACACTGGTGTGGGGCCCTCCATGGCGGATGGTAGCCATGGGTGCAGCCCAAATTGGGCTGACTTACCAGTTGCTGCTAAAATTAGGCCCATAAGAGGAAGTGTTATGTCAAAAGTCTTTGACAAAAAGAAGATTTGTTGAATTTCTCATGAATTTAAGTTAATTGCAATTCAGGCTATACTTATGATTAACCCGATATCCCCCACTCGATTATATAGGACAGCTTGGAGGGCTGCTGTATTTGCATCGGCTCGTCCATATCATCAGCCAATTAACAGAAAGGATATAATGCCCACGCCCTCTCACCCGATAAAGATCTGAAAGAGGTTGTTAGCAGTTACGAGAATAATTATGGCTACCAGAAAAAGAAGTAAATATTTGAAGAATCGGCCTATGTTTGGGTCTGAGTGTATATACCAGGTTGCAAATTCAAGGATGGACCAGGTTACGTAGAGGGCGATAGGGGTGAAGATAAGGGAGTAGTGATCAAACTTAAAGCTGATATTAATATCAAAAAGGGTTGTATTTATTCAGTGTCAATTAGTAACAATGGTTTCAGTACCCTGGTCTAGAAATAGAAGAAGCGGTAGGAGGCTAACAAAAAATGCGGCACTGACAGCGGTCTTAACATGCGTTGTGGCTCAATCTAAATCTTTGGGGGAAGGGTTAAGTGTTGTTAAGAGAGGATAAACAAGAATTGTAATAACTAGAACAAATGAGGATGATATTACTAGGGTTATTGGGTGCATAGCTTCTACTTGGATTTGCACCAAGAGTCTTTGGTTCCTAAGACCAACGGATGAGCTGTTATCCTTTAGAAGCTCAAGGAAGCCATGGAATTTAACCATGGGTGTAAGTATTAGCAGTACTTATTGCCTCCGGCCCTCCTCGGTGAGTAAGAGGATTTTAACCTCTACTTCTAGAATCACAATCTAATGTTCTGAGTTAAACTATACTTACTAGTAGCATCAGCCCCACATGAGTTCTGGTTTAATCATCAGAAGAATTACAGGGAGAAGATGAAGTACTATCAACAGGTGTTCTCGAGTGTGAAATGGTGGGAGCCCTTTAATATGATTTGGTGCTGGCCCTCGTTGGGTTATGAGGAATAAATACAAGGAGTAAGCCGCTGTAATTAATGTGCCTAGGCCTGTTAGTATGATGGTTCACGGTGACCAGTTAAACAAAGTAGTAATAATTATGAGTTCCCCTATAAGGTTTGGAAGAGGTGGTAATGCCAGATTTGCTAGGTTAGCAACAAATCACCAGACTGCAGTTAATGGAAAAATTATTTGGAGACCTCGAGCCAATATTATGGTTCGGCTGTGAGTCCGCTCATAAGCGGTATTAGCTAGGCAAAAGAGGGCGGAGGATACTAACCCGTGAGCAATTATTAAAATAATTGCGCCCGTAAACCCTCAAGGGGTTTGAACCAGAATACCCCCTGCTACCAGGCCTATGTGACTTACAGATGAGTAGGCAATAAGGGATTTTAGGTCTGTTTGCCGTAGGCAGATTGAGCCAGTTATAAGAATACCTCATAAGGCTAAAATAATAAAGGGGTAGGCGAGCTCTTTTGAAAGCGGGTCCAGCATAATTATCATTCGTATTATACCATAACCCCCAAGTTTAAGTAATACTGCAGCCAGAACCATGGAGCCTGCCACGGGGGCCTCAACATGGGCCTTTGGTAGTCAAAGGTGAACACCATAAAGCGGTATCTTTACTAAGAATGCAATTAAGCATCCAGCCCACCAAATGTTGTGCCCCCAGGAATTAAGTGTAAGCGGTTGAGAGTATTGTAAAATTAATATCGATAGTGTTCCTGTGGTCTGTTGGAGTAAAAGGAGGGCTACTAAAAGTGGCAGTGAGCCCGCTAGAGTATAAAATAAAAAATATGTTCCGGCGTTCAGGCGCTCGGTCTGGTTTCCCCACCGAGTAATAATGATAAGCGTGGGGATGAGGGTGGCTTCAAATATAATATAAAATATAATAATTTCTGTGGCCCCAAATGCCATGATTAGGAAAGTTTGTAGAGAGGCTAAAAGGGTAATGTATAGACGTTGTCGGGCAATGGGCTCCGGGTAAATGTGATTCTGACTAGCTAAAATCATTAAGGGAAGGAGTCAGCATGTGAGGACTAGGAGGGGGGTGGATAAGGGGTCTGTGGCTAAGTATATGTTCGAGGCTGATCAGCCAGTTTCTGATGTTCACTTTAATCAGGTGAGACTAATAAATGCAACTAGCAAGCTCTGAGCGGTCGTTGTGGGTCACAATCATTTAGGTGATGTTAATCAGATTGTTGGAAATAGCATAACTGTGGGAATTAATACTTTTAGCATTGTAAGAGATTTAGGTTTTGTAATCGGTCAGTGCCATGAGTCCGGGCCGTGGCAACCAAGAGGGCCAAACCTGCACTGGCCTCGCAGGCAGAGAAAGCCAGTAGCAGTATCGGAGCTGCAGAAAACATAGTTGATTCAAATTGTATGGCTCATAGGGCCAGTGCAATAAATAAAGACAATATTATTCCTTCTAAACAGAGCAGTGCAGAGAGCAGGTGGGTGCGATGAAACGCTAGGCCTATTAAACCTAGTATAAAAGCTGAGGTAAAGCTGAAGTGTACGGGTGTCATAAGAGGATTACGGAGTTAAACCATAATTTTCTGAGCCGAAATCAGAGGTCTTATATTGGACTAATCCTCTATTCTGCTCATTCAAGGCCTCCCTGAGTTCACTCATAAATTAATCCTAGGGTGAGTAAAATTAGGACTGCTGTAGCCCAGAAAAAGGTGCCAGCAGGATTGTAGAGCTGATCACCTCAGGGTAGTGGGAGTAGAAGTGCAATCTCTAGGTCAAACAGTAGAAACAAAATGGCTACAAGGAAAAATCGCAAGGAGAATGGTAGTCGAGCTGATCCCAGGGGGTCGAAGCCACATTCGTAGGGTGAGAGCTTCTCTGCATCTGGGTTTATTTGAGGTAATCAGAATGATACAGTTGCTAATACAAGAGAGAGGGCCGTTGTAATAGTTAAGATCGTAATAACTAAGTTCATTATCTTTCCTTGGGGTTCAACCAAGACTAGGTGATTGGAAGTCACTCGTACTAGCTTTAAAATACTAGAAAGATATGAGCCTCATCAATAAATTGATACGTAGAGGAATAATCATACTACGTCTACAAAGTGTCAGTACCACGCGGCAGCTTCAAAGCCAAAATGATGTTCAGATGTAAAGTGGTATTGTACTTGTCGAAGTAGGCAGACAGCCAAGAATGAAGATCCAATAATGACATGTAATCCGTGGAAGCCTGTGGCTACAAAGAATGTTGAGCCGTAGACTCCATCTGCAATGGTGAAAGGGGCTTCGTAATACTCCATGGCTTGCAGGGCGGTAAAGTAAAGTCCTAGAATAATTGTTAGTGCTAGGGATTGAATAGTTTGTTTACGATCACTTTCTATTAAGCTGTGATGGGCTCATGTTACCGTGACTCCGGATGCTAGAAGGACAGCCGTATTAAGTAGTGGGACTTCAAACGGGTCTAGGGTGACAAGACCTGTAGGTGGTCAACACCCTCCTAATTCCGGAGTGGGTGCTAGGCTTGAGTGGTAGAAAGCTCAGAAAAATCCTAAGAAGAAGAATACTTCGGATGTGATAAACAAAATTATACCGTAGCGTAAGCCCTTTTGTACAGGGGGTGTATGGTGACCTTGAAATGTCCCTTCTCGGATGATATCTCGTCATCACTGATACATTGTAAGAAGTAGGAGTATTAGTCCAAGGGTTATAAGTGTGGTGGAGTGGAAGTGGAACCAGATTGCTAAACCGGATGTTATTAGTAAAGCTCCGATTGCGCCGGTTAAAGGTCATGGGCTTGGATCAACCATATGATATGCGTGTGCTTGGTGGGCCATTAAACGTTCTCTTGTAGATACAGGCTAAGGAGAAGGACAAATACATAGGCTTGAATTATTGCTACCGCAACTTCTAGCAGTGTAAGAAGGAACAAAACGGCGGCGGTAAGAATCGCCACTGTAGGTATTATGGGTAGGAGTACAAATACGGCGGTGGCAATTAGCTGAATAAGAAGATGACCTGCAGTGAGGTTAGCTGTTAGTCGAACACCAAGGGCCAACGGTCGGATAAAGAGGCTAATTGTTTCAATAATAATTAATACAGGAATTAGGGGGATGGGGGTGCCTTCTGGTAAGAGATGACCAAGAGCCACTGTTGGTTGATTACGTATTCCAATAATTACTGTAGCAAGTCATAATGGCACGGCAAATCCTATGTTTAAGGATAGTTGAGTTGTAGGGGTAAAAGTATAAGGTAAAAGTCCGAGCATATTAATAGTAATCAAAAACACTATTAAAGAGGCCATTAGTAATGCCCATTTATGACCTCCTAAATTTAAGGGCATTATAAGTTGACTGGTAAATTGATTAACAAATCACCCTTGAATAGTAATAAGGCGATTGTTAACCCATCGTGAGGTAGAAGTGGGGTACAATACCCATGGAAGGGCAATTGCAATAGCAATTAAGGGGATACCCAAGTAGGATGTGCTTGCAAATTGATCAAAGAAGCTTATTGCCATGGTCAGTCTCAGGGTTCAGTTTTGTGTTTTTCAGAGTCCAGGTGTACTGGCTCGTTAGGCGATGTGTGACTTATCACTTTGGTCGGGATGATGGTAAGAAATACCAGTCATGAGAATACTAAAATTGCGAATCAAGGGGCAGGGTTTAATTGAGGCATTTCACTGGAGGTGGTTGGGAGGCACCATTCTTTGGCTTAAAAGGCCAATGCTGAGATCCATATTTAGCTTCCCAGTGAGGCGTCTTCTAGCATTAATGAGGATCAGTTTTCGAAGTGTTCAAGTGGGACTGCTTCCACTACAATAGGTATGAAGCTATGGTTTGCCCCACAGATTTCGGAGCATTGCCCATAGAATACCCCCGGTCGAGAGGCAATAAAGGCTGTTTGGTTAAGACGGCCTGGGACCGCGTCTATTTTTACGCCAAGGGATGGAACGGCTCAAGAATGTAGTACATCTTCAGCCGATACAAGCACTCGGATTGGGGATTCTATAGGGACAACCATTCGATGATCTGCTTCAAGAAGTCGGAATTGTCCCGGATTAAGGTCTTGGGTTGGAATTATATATGAGTCGAAGCCCAGATTTTCGTAGTCAGTATACTCGTAGCTTCAATATCATTGATGTCCTATGGCTTTAATTGTTAGGTGGGGATCATTAATTTCATCTATAAGGTAAAGAATTCGTAGGGAGGGGAGGGCAATTAAAACGAGGATTACGGCTGGCAATACAGTTCATACAATTTCAATTTCTTGGGAGTCTAAAATATACTTGTTCGTGAGTTTTGTTGATACTATTGCAACAATAATATAAAGTACCAAGGTACTAATTAGAAATACAATTATTAAAGCATGATCATGGAAGTGAAGAAGCTCTTCTATAACGGGTGATGCCGCGTCTTGGAATCCTAGTTGTGTGGGATGTGCCATTCAGCTTAAAGCTCAAGACATGCAGGAGTTTAACCTACGATTTCACCTTGACAAGGTGATGTAATTTGCGAATTTACTAATGTCTTTAGAAGGAAGTGGCAGAGTGGCTATGTGACTGGCTTGAAACCAGTAAATGGGGGTTCAATTCCTCCCTTCCTCGTTAATTTGATTGAACTTGAACAAATGCGGGCTCTTCAAATGTGTGATATGGAGGAGGGCACCCATGGAGTCACTCAACATTTGTCATGGTTAATTCTACGGATGAAACTTCTCGTTTGGCGGCGAAGGCTTCCCATAAAATAAATAGGAACATAATCACTGCTACTAAGGAAATTAAAGATCCAATAGATGATACTGTATTTCAAAGGGTGTAAGCATCGGGGTAGTCCGAGTATCGCCGTGGTATCCCTGCAAGGCCAAGGAAGTGTTGTGGGAAGAATGTGAGGTTTACACCGATAAACATTACCCCAAAATGGATTTTAGTTCATGTGCTGTGAAGGGTGTATCCTGTAAATAGTGGGAATCAGTGAACGAAGGCTGCTATAATAGCGAATACGGCCCCTATTGATAAGACATAATGGAAGTGTGCAACTACATAATAGGTATCATGTAGTACAATGTCTAATGATGAATTAGCTAATACGATTCCCGTTAAGCCCCCTACTGTAAATAGGAAAATAAAGCCAAGAGCTCAGAGCATTGGTGTTTCCCATTTAATTGACCCACCATGGAGAGTGGCTAATCAGCTAAAAACTTTAACGCCTGTTGGAATTGCAATAATTATTGTTGCGGATGTAAAATACGCGCGGGTGTCTACATCTATACCAACTGTGAACATGTGATGGGCTCAGACAATAAACCCTAATAGGCCAATAGCCATTATAGCTCATACTATTCCTATATATCCAAAGGGCTCCTTTTTACCTGAATAATAGGCTACAACATGGGAGATGATTCCAAATCCTGGCAAAATTAAAATATACACCTCTGGGTGACCAAAAAACCAGAATAAGTGCTGGTAAAGAATAGGATCTCCCCCTCCTGCGGGATCAAAGAATGTAGTATTAAGATTTCGGTCTGTTAGAAGTATTGTAATACCAGCAGCCAGAACTGGTAGAGATAACAGGAGTAGAACAGCTGTTACCAATACGGCTCATACAAATAAAGGGGTTTGATATTGGGAAATGGCTGGGGGTTTCATGTTAATTGTTGTTGTAATAAAGTTAATTGCCCCTAAGATGGATGATGCACCTGCCAGATGTAAAGAAAAGATAGTTAGGTCTACGGATGCACCTGCGTGGGCTAGGTTGCCTGCAAGGGGAGGGTACACTGTTCAACCTGTACCGGCTCCAGCCTCTACGCCAGACGAGGCTAGGAGTAGAAGAAAGGATGGTGGTAGGAGTCAGAAGCTTATATTGTTTATTCGGGGGAATGCTATGTCCGGAGCCCCAATTATTAGTGGGACAAGTCAGTTACCAAAGCCCCCAATGAGAATAGGTATTACTATAAAGAAAATTATAACAAAGGCATGTGCGGTAACAATAACATTATAAATTTGGTCATCGCCAAGGAGGGACCCTGGCTGGCTTAGTTCAGCTCGGATTAATAGGCTTAGGGCAGTTCCAACTATCCCGGCTCAGGCACCAAATACTAGGTAAAGGGTGCCAATATCTTTGTGGTTGGTAGAGAAGAATCAGCGTGTGATTGCCACAGGTAGGATGGCCGAAGTTAGGCGGCGGGTTGTAGCCCCGTGAATAGAGGTTTAAGTCCTCTTCCTATCAAGCACCGTGGTGGAGTACACATTGGATTGCAAATCCAAAGACGCAGATTGACGTCTGCCGGGGCTTTCCCGCCTTACGCCGTTAACGGCGGGAAAGATAGATGAATGCCCGCTGGTTTGGGCGCTTAGCTGTTAACTAAGATTTCGTAGGATCGAGGCCTTCTCATCTAGAAAGGCCTTAGCTTAATTAAAGTGTCTGAGTTGCATTCAGAAGATGTGGGATAAAGTCCCGCAGGCCTTAATCAGAGACTAGAAGACTTTAACTCCTGCTTAGAGCTTTGAAGGCTCTTGGTCTAACTATCCTAAGTCTCTAGGTAACAAGCGTCAAAATAGCTGGAGTAATGGGCAATAGTCCGAGGGCAGCAGTTATGAAGAGGGCAAGGGTAATTATGGACTGTGTAGTTTGAGCTCGCCATGGTGTTGTGGCATTAGTCGTATTGGGGGAGATGGTGAGAGTTATAGCATAGCACAATCGCAGATAGAAGTAAAGGCTTAATAGGGCGGCAAGTGCTATAACCGTTGCTGTAAGCGGTAGTTGCTGTTTCGCCATCTCTTGTAAAATTAATCATTTAGGTATGAACCCGGTTAGAGGCGGGAGACCCCCCAGTGAGAGGAGGGCAAGGGCTGTTGTGGATACCAGGACAGGGGCCTTCGATCACATTATTGTCATGGTCATAACATTTGTGGCAGATGCTATTTTTAGTGATAGGAAAGCTGCCGATGTCATAAATACATATGTGCCCAAGGCGAGTAGAGTTAAGTGGGGAGCGTATTGTGAAATAATAATCATTCAGCCCATGTGTGCAATTGAGGAGTAGCCTAAGATCTTCCGGACTTGGGTTTGATTCAGGCCCCCCCAGCCCCCAACCAGAGTGGAGAGGAGCCCCAGTAACGTGAGTATTATCGGGTTAACGGTGGGGGCAACTTGAATAATCAATGCGAGGGGGGCCAGCTTTTGTCAGGTAGAGAGGACTAAGCCGGTAAATAGATCAAGGCCTTGAAGCACCTCTGGTAATCAAAAGTGTATTGGTGCAAGCCCAATCTTCAACGCTAGGGCAGCAATAGTTATTGAAGAGGCAACTGGGTGTGATATGTCACTGATGCCCCATTCACCTATCACCCATGCATTAGTGGTTGCGGCAAACAAAATTATTGCCGCGGCGGTCGCTTGTGTTAAAAAATATTTTGTGGTCGCTTCAACCGCTCGTGGGTGGTGTTGTTGGGCTATCAGTGGGATAATCGCTAGGGTATTAATTTCAAGCCCTATCCAGGCCAGCAGTCAGTGTGAGCTGGCGAAGGTCAAGGTGGTTCCTAATCCCAGACTAGATAGGAGAATAGTAAGTACATAGGGGTTCATTGATAGGGGAGGGATTTTAACCATCATGTTCGGGGTATGGGCCCGAAAGCTTCATTAGCTGACCTTATCTATAGAAAGTGGTGTAGAGGAAGCACCAGGAGTTTTGATCTCCTGAGGATGGGTTCAATTCCCTTCTTTCTAGGAACTGGGGGGACTCTAACCCCCATAAGCCACTCTATCAAAGTGGTCCTTGAAAATTCAGGCACGGTTCCTCAAGCACTATAGCTGAGGAGGGAGCCCCGCAAGTGCAATGGGGAGGGCAGTATGTCAAAGGACCAGGGCTAGGGTTAATGGAAGAAAATTTTTCCAAACCAAATGCATCAGCTGATCGTATCGGAATCGTGGGTAGGATGCTCGAACTCAAAGAAAGACCACTGAGAGAAGTGCGGCCTTAGTTATCAAATTAACCGTTGTTAACTCAGGGATGGAGGGTACGTGGGATGCGCCGAGGAAAAGAATAGCTGATAAGGTGTTCATTAATAAGATGTTGGCATATTCAGCAAGGAAAAAGAGGGCAAAAGGTCCACCAGCATATTCAACATTAAAGCCAGAGACTAGCTCGGATTCACCCTCTGTTAAATCAAACGGTGCACGGTTTGTCTCAGCCAAGGTGGAGATGTACCATATTGCGGCTAGGGGCCAGGCTGGAATAAGGAGTCAGATGCCCTCTTGGGTAACATTAAACATCTGTAGGGTGTAACCACCAGAAAAGATAATAATGGAAAGTAAAATCAATCCAAGACTCACTTCATATGAAATTGTTTGGGCTACGGCTCGAAGGGCACCAATTAGTGCATACTTTGAATTAGATGCTCATCCTGATCCTAAAATAGCATATACTGCTAGGCTTGATAAGGCTAGGACGAAGAGGACTCCTAAGTTTAAATCCACAACGGGTTGAGGTATAGGTATAGGTGCTCATAGCATCAGAGCTAGTGTTAATGCAAGCATTGGAGCAACTAGAAACAAAAAGGGGGATGCTGTGGATGGGCGAACTGGTTCTTTAATAAATAGTTTGACTCCATCCGCAATTGGTTGAAGAAGTCCATAGGGTCCTACAATGTTTGGTCCTTTTCGTAACTGCATATAGCCCAGGACCTTACGCTCAAGGAGCGTGAGGAAGGCCACAGCTAATAATACAGGAACAATATATGCGAGTGGGTTAACTAGGTGAGTTAATAGAGTGTTTAGCATAACTAAGAAGAGGATTTGAACCCCTGGCTGAAAGGGCTTAGGCCTTTTGCAATTACCATGCTCTGCCATCTTAGTGAGGTCTTATTTCGACCTATATCTTGAGTCCTCCCTTTACTTAATTTAGTTGTCTTCATTAATTAGGGGTAAGGCGTGCTTTTAGCATAGGCCTTTTTTTTCCGGTCCTTTCGTACTAGGAAAAATGACATTACAGATAGAAACTGACCTGGATTACTCCGGTCTGAACTCAGATCACGTAGGACTTTAATCGTTGAACAAACGAACCCTTAATAGCGGCTGCACCATTAGGATGTCCTGATCCAACATCGAGGTCGTAAACCCTCTCGTCGATATGGACTCTTGGAGAGGATTGCGCTGTTATCCCTAGGGTAACTTGGTTCGTTGATCGGTCTTAATGACCGGATCATATTTGGTCAGAATTTCTGTGACTTAGAAGTGTAATTCTTGGTTCTAGGGTTAATCCCAGTCCACTTGGAGGATTATTTGTTCTCCATGGTCGCCCCAACCGAAGGTAAAATTCCAATTTCTATTAGGTTTACACTTGTTTAACAAGTTGCTTAACGTAGGTGAATTTGTACCTTAAGCTCCAAAGGGTCTTCTCGTCTTGTATTTATATACCCGCTTCTGCACGGGTAGATCAATTTCACTGACTTGAAAAGGGAGACAGCTAAGCCCTCGTTTAGCCATTCATACAGGTCTTCATTTAAAAGACAAGTGATTGCGCTACCTTTGCACGGTCAAAATACCGCGGCCGTTAAACTTGTAGTCACCGGGCAGGCTGGACCTCCTATACGTAGGGATTTGCAGGAGGCGATGTTTTTGGTAAACAGGCGAGGCTTGTGTTTGCCGAGTTCCTTCCCCTTCTTTTAGTCTTTCCTTGGAGGCACTCCAGTGTGGGTTTAACGATATAAATGCTGTGGTATTTTCCTGATTTTTTTGTTGGCCACATTACCCTCTTTTTCTGGGCTCGTTAATTTCCAGTGGTTTGTCCGATCTGGCTTACACTTGTGCTAGGAGAGGATCATATCCTCCTATTACTCATTTTAGCATGGTCTCTTCCATGGTGGCATGGAATGGCCTGATATTTTTAGGGGAGTTGGGTTATTTATCAGTATAATAAACTGCATGTTGTTTGAGCTTTAACGCTTTCTACTCAGATGGCTGCTTTTAGGCCCACTGGAACAACTAGTTTTATAAAGTGTGACTCTTATCCACCTATTTAAGGTTGTGTCCTTTATTAAAGGGGCTGTACCCCCTTCAACTAACTCTCGTATTTCTCTTTTGTGCTTATTCAGATATTTCTTGGTTGGCTAAAGGGATACGAGGCTGAACTTCTATTCATTTCTCAGGCAACCAGCTATCACCAAGTTCGGTAGGTTTATCACCTCTACCCGGGGCTCTTCCCACTCTTTTGCCACAGAGACGGGTTCGCCCTTTAAGGCTGTCCCGGGGTAGCTCACTTGGTTTCGGGGTTTCAAACTAAAGGTCACTTTGCTTGAGTAGTGCTGGCTAAATCATGATGCAAAAGGTACAAGGGTTAAGCTCTGCTTTTTTGTGCTTAAATGAATTATTTCATTACTCTTTCAGCTTTCCCTTGCGGTACTTTCTCTATTGCTTAAATTACCTTTTCCGTCTCCCGTACTAAGGTGGAAAAATGATTTAGTTTTGTTATTCATTTAATGCTAAATTATCTATACTTTTGAGTTAATCTTGGTGGTTAAGCTAGCTATCTGGCTCAGGGCGATCCAATTTGCATGGATGTCTTCTCGGTGTAAGGGAGATGCTTAACTGTCTCAGCCACACCCTGGGTTTGATCCAAGTGCACCTTCCGGTACACTTACCATGTTACGACTTGCCTCCCCTTGTCCGTGCTTTAGTGTTATGAACATTTATCGCTGTATGACAGGGGAGAGTGACGGGCGGTGTGTACGCGCCTCAGAGCCGGGTTCAAAAGGACACTCTTCTTCCTTTTTACTACTAAATCCTCCTTCGAGTAATTTTTCAGGGTACTATCCGTGGATATTCTATAATAGAAAATGTAGCCCATTTCTTCCCACTTCGTGCGCTACACCTCGACCTGACGTTTTGGGATGTACCCATTTAGCTTACTGTTAGTCCTTCACAGGGTAAGCTGACGACGGCGGTATATAGGCGGGGATGGCCAGAAGTGGTGAGGTTTAACGGGGGTTATCGGTTCTAGAACAGGCTCCTCTAGGGGGGTCTAAGGCACCGCCAAGTCCTTTGGGTTTCAAGCTAACGCTCGTAGTACCCGGGCGGACGTTTGTTGTGTAATAACGTCTAGGTTTACGGTTGAGCATAGTGGGGTATCTAATCCCAGTTTGTTTCTCAGTTTTCGTGGAGTCAGGTGAACTACATTAAAGCTACTTTCGCTTATGGGCTTCGGACACTCGGGAGCGTATGACGGCCAAGAGGCCCTTCGGCTTTATTTTTATCTCCCCTAACCACCCTTTACGCCGTGCCTATTAACTGGGGCCTCTCGTATAACCGCGGTGGCTGGCACGAGTTTTACCGGCCCTCTTAACACTAACTAAGTCAAGTTTTCACTTATGGCTTAATATCTATCACTGCTGAATTCCCATGGGGGTGTGGCGTGGCAAGGCGTTTTGGGCTAAAGGTTAGTGCCTGATACCTGCTCCTCGTCCCCGGGCGGGGGATTAAGGGCATCCTCACAGGGGCGCGGATACTTGCATGTGTAAGTTGTGCTAAAGCTAATAGTAAAGTCAGGACCAAGCCTTTGTGCATGCGGAGCTTTCTAGGGCCCGTCTTAGCATCTTCAGTGCTATGCTTTATTTTAAGCTACGCTAGC